GGAAGTATAGAATAGCAGGAACATTTAAATAAGTTTGATTCTTCATTGGATCATAAAACCCCACTTTTCTAAGATCTTTTCCTTCTCTTCGGGATCGAACGTCAATTGCAACGATTCGATAGACGGCTCATTGGGATAGATATAGATGAACAATACCCCCCCCTAGAACCGTATAGGAAGTTTTCTCCTCGTACGGCTCGAGAAAAAATGATTTGATTCGAATCAACCTAGAAAATCAATTAGACTTTCATTTCATTCGTTTTTTGTCCTTCCTGAAAATTTAAAAGAAACCATTCGTACTCATAACTCAAGTTGAATAACTCTCAAATAGCTGAAAATGAAATTCTTCTCTATTAGTCAATTTCATTTATTGAGTTGTCTTTACCCGCTTTTTTTGTCTCGTTTAAAATTAGATTTGGATGATCCAGTTTTTGAGACTATCGAGACAATTAAAATGGGTTTACTTGTTCTTGGATCCTTTAATCTTTATTTTAAATCATTGGGTTTAGACATTACTTCGGTGCTTCTTAATACTTTCAAAATGGCAGCAACATACCCTTTCATTTGAATTGGAAATATTTTAAATTTGATTTATTTCTATCAAAGAATCCGATGGACAGTTGATTCCCGCGTAATACACTTTGAATCGAAAAAGTTTGATCAATTACAAAAAGTTTCCAATTAAAAAAAAAAACTTGTTGAAATTGGATTGGATCCTTTTTATATCTATATTATTATTATATATAGAAGAGACGTTTACGAAGTTGTTCCAATTGATTGATTGGCATTAACCCTAGATCCTTGCCCCCAGAAATGAATTAATCCTTTCGACTCGAGCTCCATCGTAGACAATTTACAACCCAACAAAAAACAAAGGATTCGGGTGTAACAGAACAAACAATGTCGAGACAAGAGCATCTTCATTCCTCGATAAATCGAAAATAAGATGGTGGGTCTAAAAATCCACAACGGATCGTGTCCTTCAAGTCGCACGTTGCTTTCTACCACATCGTTTCAAACGAAGTTTTACCATCACATTCCTCTAATTTGGAACCAGTATGGAATTGATTCAATTATGGAATCATGAATAGTCATTGGTTCAGTTGTACATAAACATCGTAATCTAGACTTTTTATTTTCTTATTTTAAAATAAGAATATGATGTGATATCTGTATGTGGAACGATTTTTATGAAAACGTATTAGCAAGACAAGATCTTTAACATCCATAAATAGATTTGAACATACATAAAAAGTATCTATATAATACAAAATAATAGAAAGTAGAAAGAAGATATAATTATAACTATATATATAAACGAATAACTTATTGACTCTGCATCTTCAAGTGACTAAATAGGATAGATTATGCTATTTCCTACTTTTTCAATACCAAAGATTCAACTGACAAGAAATCATTAATTAAAGTATTTATAAAAAAAATATCTATAATTGAAAAAGTTTCCTATTTATAAATACTATCTTCTTTGAAGTAAATTAGCGAATAAGCAGCATGTTTAATCCGATAAGTCTTTCCTTGACTCATCACTGATTAAAAATAGATAAATAGATCAAAGATAAAGAAGAAATAATCCAATTTTTTTTTCGCAAGTGGATAAAAAAATGAGATAAGTAAAGATTTGAATCTTTATTCTTTTCATCTGATTACGAAAACAAAAATATAAAAATTATTTGCATTGAAATAGAACGATACATACATAATTTTATATGTTTATATTTATTTTGTTTAACATAGGGATAGGGTTGAGTATTATTTCAATAATCAAATCTTGTCATAAAATGAATAAAAGGAATAGGATAAATCATCCCTGCCTCAATCGTTCCATAGATCTCCAATTTTTCATTAGAGTCAACCGCGAAATACCTAAAAAAATGAAATAGAAAAAAAGACATTGGCTCCATAACATAAAAAAATATGTTCTAAAACATATGTTATGGAACTTGATCATTTGTTAATGAGATTCGAACAGATATTTAAATTAATACTGATTTACTCCTGACCACTCCATTATCTATAGCAATAATAGGAATACTATAGCAATAGCATAAAAATCCTTTGGGACGAAAGGATTCGAACCTCCGAATAGCGGGACCAAAACCCGTTGCCTTACCGCTTGGCCACGCCCCATTTCAATTTATAATCTAAACTAAGAAACAATAAAATTGGTATTGGTTGTTTGTCAACTCCAGCCCAAATATCTATATCTATAGAATAAACGGGTAGTAGGATGTTGATACATATAGATATAGAATTCAACTAAATTTATTGATCATTACATAGAATTCAATTAAGATATTGTATGAAAGTATGATTTCTTCTATTCTCCTTTAAGTTGAGAATTGGAGGATTTTGTGATTGGGTGGCTTCAAAAAGAAGAAGGATTTTTTGTCTACCGTAACTGACTTTCTTCCTTTTTACTTATATCAAAAACCCAACCAAAATGTAATTATCTCCAAGAACACAAAAATGTCTGTTATGC